GTAGCTCTTTGGTTAGGTATTGGAGCAACATTACCTATTGATAAATCGCTAACTTTAGGTCTTTTTTAAATTGATTCAACCGTGAAATACCATGATTAATGTATCTAAGAATAGTGACTTCAAAGTCACTATTCTTAGATACATTAATTTTATTATGATCATTCCACGAAAATACGGATTGTGCCAAAAAGATTAAAAACAAATTTTCTTCTTTTTCTTTATAAATTTTTCTTTCTATTTTTATTAGAAAAAGAAGATGAAATAATTATCATGGATTTAAAATGAAAATTGATTCTTAGGTAAATCAATTGCGAAATGCTTTTGTAGAGTGTCCGATATCTCTTTTACATCTTCTATGCGAAAATATTCAATTCTCATAAGATCTTCTTGACTCTTATTCAAAAGGTCCAATAATGTGTGTATATTGGACCTTTTGAGACAATTATAGGTCCTGGAAGGTAATTCTGATTGGTCAATAAAAATACATTTCAATGGAATTTCTTTTTTGTTTTTCTTTAGATTAGTTAATCTATCTTGAAAGGTAAAAATGGGTAGAGTAAACCTGTTTTTATTTTCTTTGAAATTAATGTCCTCTTCCTCCGCATGTAGAAAAGGAATAAATAAATCAATTAAATTACGAGAAGCTTCATAAAGTGCTTCCTTAGGAGTTAAACTTCCATTCGTCCATATTTCTAGAAAAAGTATCTCTTGTTTTTCATTCCCATTCCCATAAGAATGAATACTATGATTCGCATTTCGAACAGGCATAGATACAGCATCTATAGGATAACTTCCATTTTGAGAGTTAGTTGTTGGTTTCGTACGATATCCACGATCTCGCCTGATTTGTAATCCAATACACAAATCCATTGGTTCCGTCAGGTTAGCTATATGTTGTGTTGTGTCAACTATTTCCACGGAAGGTGGTGAGATGATATCTTGAGCGGTTACGTATTTAGGGCCCCTGGCGCAAATGGATGCGTCTCTAACTCCATATATATTACTTCTCAATACAATTTCTTTCAAATTTAGTAAAATTTCATGTACCGATTCTTCAATACCTATTATCGTAGAATATTCATGCGGCACTTTCTCAGAGTTTGCACGTGTGATACATGTTCCTTCTATTTCTCCAAGTAAAGCCCTTCGCATGGCAATACCTATAGTATCGGCTTGACCTTTCATAAGCGGGGACAGAACGAAACGACCATAATAAAGACGTTTACTGTCTACTCTCGATTCAACACACCTCCACTGTAGTGTTCGAGTGGATCCTGCTACTTCCTCTCGAACCATACTATACTAATACTATTATTTGATCAGATCATTGAATCATTTATTTCTCTTGAAATCCGTTTTTTTCTTATTTCTACACACGTCTTTTTTTAGGGGGTCGACATCCATTATGTGGCATAGGTGTTACATCACGTACGAAACTTAATAGTATACCACTTCTACGAATGGCTCGTAATGCTGCATCTCTTCCGAGACCAGGACCTTTTATCATAACTTCTGCTCGTTGCATACCCTGATTAACTACTGTACGAATAGCATTTAACGCCGCCGCTTGAGCAGCATAGGGTGTCCCTCTTCTTGTCCCTTTGAATCCGGAAGTACCAGCGGAGGCCCAGGAAACCACCCGACCTCGTACATCTGTAACAGTTACAATGGTATTGTTGAAACTTGCTTGAACGTGAATAATTCCTTTTGGTATTCTACGTCCATTCTTACGTGAACCAATACGCCCATTCCTACGTGAACCGATTCTTGGTATAGCTTTTGTCATATTTTATCATCTTATAAATATAAGTCAGAAATATACGGAAAGAAAAGATACGGAAATATCCATTTCATATTAAAAGAAATCCTTTATTTTTGTCTTTTCTTTAGAAAGTTCTTTTTTAGAAAGATTATCCCTGTCTCTGCTTATGTCTCGGATTGGAACAAATCACTATAATTCGTCCGCGCCTACGGATCAGTCGACATTTTTCACAAATTTTACGAACGGAAGCCCTTATTTTCATATTTCTTATTCCTTACCTTAATTTTGAATCTATTCCTTGGAAGAAAATAAGTCTCTTGAATTTTTTTTTAACTTCGAATTGTATCGTCATGAAAGGAATGCTTTAAAAATCACCTAATCATTCGAATCTTTGTTGCGAAGTCTATAAATTATACGTCCCCTGGTTGAATCATAACAACTTACTTCAATTTTTACTCTATCCCCAGGTAGTATCCGTATAAAACTGCGCCGGATCCTTCCCGAAACATAACCTAGAATTACATCTTTATTATCTAGGCGGACCCGAAACATACCGTTGGGAAGTGATTCAGTAATTAAACCTTCATGAATAAATTTTTGTTCTTTCATTCCAGGTAACTTCCTTGAAGTATCAACTAATGGAGGAAGAGTTATATAACTCACTTTTCCTCTCTATTTCACAAATAGGAAGTTAGAGAGAAAATTAGGATACCAGAGGAGGAGGATCACCATATATATAACAAAAGTTCGCCTCCAATTTTTTCTCGTCGAGCTTCTCGATCTGTCATTATACCTCGGGAAGTAGAAAGAATTACAATTCCTATTCCACCTAAAATCTTAGGAATTTGTTGATAGTCGGAATAAATGCGTAAACCGGGTCGGCTGATACGCTTTAAAATAGTTCTGTGTATTCTTTTCCTAGTCTTTCTATGTCGCAGAGTTGAAACCAAGAAATATTTGTTACCTTCCTGATGTTTCCGAACGTTTTCAATAAAACCTTCTCGTAGAAGTATTTTCACAATATTTTCGGTGATATTAGTAGATGCTATTCGAACCGTTCCTTTTTTATTCATGTCAGCATTTCTTATAGAAGTTATTATATCGGCAATAGTGTCCTTACCCATGACGAACTATAATTATTGGTGCCTCCTAATTTTGATATAATCAACATGTTTCCTTTTTTTCTTTGTTTTATTTTCTTTCTTTTTTTTTTTTATTATAAAATTATTTATTATTAAAAGTATATGCGTGAGACACAATCTACTAATCTACTAAATTTGATCTATTTTAGATGTTCTGATATATCATAGTCCCATCTAGTAGTATTTATAATACCTCGGGAGCCAATGAAACTATTTTAGTAAAATTCAACTGTCTCAATTCCCGAGCGATCGCACCAAAAACTCGAGTTCCTTTTGGATTTCCTTCTTGATCAATGACAACCGCAGCATTGTCATCATATCGTATTATCATACCGTTGTCACGTTTGAGTTCTTTACAAGTACGTACAATTACAGCTCTAATTATTTCCGATCTTTCTAGTGGCATATTAGGCACTGCTTCTTTGATTACAGCAACAATAACGTCACCAATATGAGCATATCGATGATTACCAGCTCCTATGATTCGAATACACATCAATTCTCGAGCTCCGCTGTTATCCGCTACATTCAAAAGGGTCTGAGGTTGAATCATATCATTTTATTGGAATCCGTTATTTTAATGCAAAGGATGAAGGAAAAAAGAAATATTCTCTGTCCAGAAATAAAAAAACTTGCCGTTGTTTTTTCATCCTCAATACACTGTTTAGTTCTACATACCTATCCTGACAAATTGAGTTCGTATAGGCATTTTGGACGCAGCTAGTGAAATAGCTGCTTTGGCTACAGCTTCTGATACTCCGCCCATTTCATAAAGTATTCGACCTGGTTTAACAACGGATACCCAATATTCGGGGGATCCCTTCCCCGAACCCATACGTGTTTCCGCAGGTCTTACTGTAACAGGTTTGTCGGGAAATATACGTAACCATATTTTTCCACCACGACGCGCATATCGTGTCATTGCTCTTCGCCCCGCTTCTATTTGTCTAGCTGTGATCCAAGCGGGTTCAAGTGCCTGAAGAGCGTATCTGCCGAAACAAATACGATTGCCCCGACAAGATATTCCCTTCATTCTTCCTCTATGTTGTTTACGAAATCTGGTTCTTTTGGGGTTATAGTTGATGGTCGTTTCTTAATTCCATCTCTACTACAGAACCGGACATGAGAGTTTCTTCTCATCCAGCTCCTCGCGAATGAAAGGATTCAATAATATTACAGATACGCATGTATTTAATAAACTAATACACTAAGACATTTATTAATATTGAATTTGTTTTGTTATACAGGAAGATGTATATACAGGATATGCAGCTAGAATATTTATGTTATGCATATTTATAGATATAAATTATAGATAATGCTTTTTATAATTATAGATAATGCTTTTTATTTTAACGATCCTTGATCCTTATTTTTACCCTTATCAAATGATGCCAAAATATTGTAATGTAATCTCAATAAATAAAGGTTTCGTGGGAATCTCAATAAATAAAGGTTTCGCGGGCGAATATTGACTCTTTACTGTTTTATTCCTAGGTCAACCCATGACTTCTCAGAATAAATAAATTTTTTTTCGGTTCGTTCCGCCATCCCACCCAATGAATTATTCGGATTCGTTTTCAGTAGAATCCTATGCAGTCACAGGTTCCGTCGTTCCCATAGCTTCTCCGTTAATGGTTAGGCCTGAACTCTGCAATGGAGCTCCCAACAAAATTCCTTCTCGAGTCAATCTCCTTAGTTTTTATTAACCCGAGGCTCTTTATTATTATTTATATTCATTCAGTATTGATGCTTTATCACATTGCCTTTATGAGGTAATTCATAGACCATACATATTGGAATCATATATCATTGATATTTTTGTTCTCTCTTTCTATCATCCTTCCATTTATCCACATCCCTTTATTTTTGTTTCACAAACCCATAATCAGATTTTTTATGGAAAAGATTTTAGTTGCAGTTGCTGCAACTATATGATTGATCCACTCATCTCATATAGTGACTGTTTCTTGGGATCTCGACAATACGAAGCAATAAGTTGGTTATTAGTTTATTTTTTGGTTATTGGTTTATTTTGTTTTTATTTTTGTTTTTATTTTATTTATTTTATATAGTTATTAAGTTTAAGTAGGGTT